TGTTGTTGTTTCAATAACAAGTATCCTTTTTTCAAATCAAATAAATCATTTTTTCTATGATTCATTGGAACAAAAAAGGCCCAGCGAGGTACTGACCAGGCCGGGCTGTGGAATTAAAAAAAGCTCTTGGAGACGAAATCAAAGAGGTACTTTTATTATATATTAAATTATATAGTAGTAATATATAATTTATTACTTATAATATATATTATTACTATTATTACTTATAATATATATATATATAATTATAGAATTATAATTTATATTCATTGGAATAGTGGATTGGAGATATCTCTTTCGAGCCCTTACTTTATCTCAATGGAATTACTTTTAGTTTCTATATTTTTTATATTTTATATGTCTAGATACTATATAATTATATATAATAAAAATAATATAAAAAATAAAAATAAGAGGTATAAAAGAAAGAAAGACTCTTTTTTCAAACCTTACTTTTTGTGTAATGTAACATAGTAATTATCCTTTTTCGATTGGGGGAGATGGCTGAGTGGACTAAAGCGTCGGATTGCTAATCCGTTGTACGGGTTTTTCGTACCGAGGGTTCGAATCCCTCTCTTTCCGCTTTTGTCAATGACGTGGTATTTTTTATTTATCTTTCAATTTCGACGAGTCTTTTTTTTTCTTTTTTTATTTAATAGTTAAAGGTGTGGAATAAATAAAATCCTAAGAACATTTAAAAATCGAGCAAGGAAAACAAAAACTTTCTTTTTTATTCTTCACGGCCAGGATTACGTCCTGGATCATTAGATAGGAATCCGAAGATAAAGAGAGAAACAAAGAATATCACTACTGTGTAAACAAATAGTTTGAGAGTAAGCATTACACAATCTCCAAGATCATTTTTTTGGAAAAAAAGAGAATAGATTCTCCATTTTTATACCACATATACCGCATTTTGACACCAAAAATGGTTTTTATAAAGCTAGAAATAGAAGAAATAGAAAAGAATTTTCATAAATTCATTTGTAATGTAATATGAGTCAAGTCTTTCATTAACAAAATTTTTTGCATACCCACAATATCTAATTGTGGGGGACTCTAATAGGTTCTTTCAATGTAAAAAAAGGGTCCGAATTAGTAAATGGGGTGATCTCCAGACTTATCGTGGCGATACAAGAATTTCAATATTTGAATTGAAGCTTTATACTATAAGACTTATCTGATCTTATCAATTGTTAGAATCTTTTTTTTATAATAAATCATGAATTTTTCTAGGACAGTATTCAAAATCTCATCGAAAACTTACAGCAGCTTGCCAAACAAAAGCTAAGAGAAAAAATAGCACAGGTATTACTGGCATAAAATCTACGATTGGATTCAAAAAAGCGTAGGCTTCGGGCAATTTGGCGAAGAAAAAACTATTTGAAGAAAGAGTAGAATGAAACCAGATACAGATCAAACTAAAGATATTAAGCATAACAAACGTTTTGTTTTTTTGTTTTGTTCTTGAAGATAATTGTATTTATTTTGATTGAGTTATTAATATGAGTTATTGTTATTAATAATATAAAATTAATAATTTAATAATATAATGTTATTTTTTTTTTTTAAGTTTAAGTTATATAAAAAAAATGAGTAAAAATTAAAAAATAAAAATAAGGTAGACCAAAAAACTTTTCTTTGATTTGAACTAACTCAACCAAAAATACTTCAATTCTCAAATTAAAAGAGAATAGAAGAAATCATACTTTCATACAATATCTTAATTGAATTATATGTAATGATCAATAAATTTCGTTTAATTCTATATCTAAATGTATCAAAATCCTAGTAACAATCTATTCTATAGATATTTAGACTATAATTGACGAACAACTAATAAGAATATTAGTGTTTATTAATGTCGAATAGAAATATAAAATGGGGCGTGGCCAAGTGGTAAGGCAACGGGTTTTGGTCCCGGTATTCGGAGGTTCGAATCCTTCCGTCCCAGAGCATACCTATTATATATATCATATCAGATTATATATATCGTATCATAATACCGATTTTATATCAGAATAAAAGATTGTCTTTTTTTTTTTATTAAGAGTATAATAATATTGGATAGAATATGATTCTTTTTTCTTATAATGATTAATTCTTATCTGAATTATATCTTTTTCGCAAATTTAATCGTGTTCAAATAACACCAAATAACACACAGATGTAATTGAATCTATTTGTATCCAAGTAAGATGGGAACATAGATCAAAAGAAAAGAGTTTTTATTATAATATAAAAAAAAGATCCGGGGATGGGCTTTTCATTCTATGTCCATACCTTTCATATTTAAATTAGTTACTCATAAAAATAAAAAAAAAAGCCTTACTTCTTATATCCATTGGAATTTTCAATGATGCATTCTAAATATAAATGCGAAAGCCTCTCTTTCTTTTTTCCCTATACTTTAACTTTAAATGGTGGTGCAGTCTGATTATTCATTTTCTGTGGATTTCTAAATTATAAACGCGGGTGTTCGTTTGATATTGGGGTACTAATTAACTTCAATCAATAATCAATAGGATTAACTGGTTTAAAGTAAAAAAAAAAAATAGGAGCAATGACTTAATCTGGACTTGTTTTAACTTGCATTTATACAAAATAGTCTAGCACTCCCTAAACTACATATAATATAGGATTCTTTTTTGATTTATGATTCATCATCTTCATAGAATTGACGGAGTAGATAGGAGTTAATCGTCAACGAAAAATACCAATTTCAATGTCTGCGTCTGTCCGAGTATCATTAAAAAACAATCAAGTTACATACGTAACATATGTATTTTCTTTGAACCTCGTTTTTAAGTATTTTGTGGTTTCTCTAATTCTAATGAATAATTGTAAATCTATGTAACAATTGAGACAAAATCTATTATCTTATTCACTTTACCTTATTACATTACCTTAGGTAAAAATTGCAGAAAGATTTTTGAATTTTTCAGGTCAAATAAACTACGCAGAAAATGAGGAAATGCTTATATGTATGTCTTGTTATCGTTCTATTTCATTGAAAACTTTATTTTATTTCGATAATTACTTTCAGAAACATTTGTTTAGTCTATATGATAGATATGGGGATCTCCTAGTTCTTTTCTTTCGATTATGATTTATCAAAAATAATAACAACCCCAATCCTTCCTTACATCAGTCTTTATTCCCCACCCCATTAAATTAAAAAAGAAAAAAATAGATATATTATATGGGGTAAATTGAATTCTTGTTGAGACTTCTTCAGAAACTACCCATTCATAAAAGTATAGATTACTATGTACCGACCGAACCAATGATTATTCATGATTCCATAATTGAATCAATTACATACTGGTTACAGCAACCTACTAGAGAAATGTTATGGTAAAACTTCGTTTAAAACGATGTGGTAGAAAGCAACGTGCGACTTGAAGGATATGGTCGGTTGTGGATTCTTACATCCACCATTTTTTTATATTAATTATATAGGAATGAGGGTGCTCTTGGCTCGACATCGTTTGTTCTGTTCCACTGGAAAAATCTCATTTTTTGAGGGTTGCGATGTAAATAGTACATGATCATGATGGAGCTCGAGTAAAAAGTATTGATTCATTTTTTAGGGACATGGATCTAGGGTTAGTGTTAATTAATAAGTTGAAACAACTTCGTAAGTATATTTTCGATATAGAAATCGAAAGGATCCAATTCTAACAAGTTTAAAATTCATAACGAAAATTTATTGGAATTGGTAAAACTCTTTCGATCAAAAGTGTATCACATGGGAATCAACCATTTGTATGATTCTTTGATAGAAAGAAATTGCAAAAATGGTATGTTGCTGCCATTTTTTTAAATGATTAAAGATCACCGAAGTAATGTCTAAACCCAACGATTCAAGGCAACGATAAAGAATCCTGGAACAAGTAAATACCGTTTTCAGTTGTCTCAAAAAATAGATCATAATGAAGAATCAAAATAAATTCTAAAGGAGACAGACAAAAAATGCGTGGTTAGAGACCGCTCAATAAAGGAAATGCCTAAAGGTTTTCCTTTGGATTATTTGAGAGTTATCCAACTTGAGTTAGGAGGATGTGAATACGAATGATTTTTTTCTTTTTCGGGCAAGAATAAGAAAAAGTACTTAAATCATAGTTTAATTGATTTGATGATTTGATGGATCTATTTGACATTAATTATAAATTCTATATATAGACATAATTTCTAATTTTCTTGAGCCGTACGAGGAGAAAACTTCTTATACGTTTCTAGGGGGGGGGTATTATTCATCTACATCTATCCCAATGGGCGGTTTATCGAATCGTTGCAATTGATGTTCGATCCAGAAGAGAAGGAAGAGATCTTCGGAAAGTGGGTTTTTATGATCCGATAAAGAATCAAACTTATTTAAATGTTCCTGCTATTCTATATTTCCTTGAAAAGGGCGCTCAACCTACGGGAACTGTTCATGACATTTCAAAGAAGGCGGGAGTTTTTATGGACCTTTCTCTTAATTAACAGATTAAATTCAATTAATGAAATACAATAAATAAAAAAGGGGGGGAGGGGGTGACTTGTATATAACTTTGCATAACCCTTTCTATACAACTCCCCCTCTCTTGCTCTATTCCTACTCAATTTATTATTACTACCATAAGATGTCGTCGTCTATAACGACAAAAATTTATTTTTATTTTAGTGAGATAAATTCATATAAGACAGATAGATAGAAAAAAGATCAAGTGAATAAATGAATGAAATAGTTGGATCTATAAATATAAAATTTTACATTATCGCTAATTCAATAATGGTTTATTTTTCGTTGAAACTTTAACTTTATTTTTTTTTATTTATTTTATTTGTTCATAAAAAAAACATGGGATTTAAGCTTACTTTTTTTACTTATATTGATTGCGTAAACCCAATCAAGATTTTTTTATACTTCTCTCCGAATTTTTTTTACGCCTATACCTTTTTGTATTTATCTTTATTAAATATGTAGTGCTAATTTAATACAAGTCATTAGTTTT